GACCAATCTATCATATAGATGAGGATAAACTAGTGACCTCAGATATTAATGAAATCTATAGAAGAATTATCTATCGGAATAATACTCTTACAGATCTATTAACAACAAGTATAGCTACGCCAGAAGAATTAATAATATCTCAGGAAAAATTGCTGCAAGAAGCTGTGGATGCACTTCTTGATAATGGAATTTGCGGACAACCAATGAGGGATGATCATAATAGAGTTTACAAGTCTCTTTCAGATGTAATTGAAGGCAAAGAAGGAAGAGTTCGCGAGACTTTGCTTGGTAAACGGGTCGATTATTCAGGGCGGTCAGTGATTGTCGTGGGCCCGTCACTTTCATTACATCGATGTGGATTGCCTCGCGAAATAGCAATAGAACTTTTCCAGGCATTTGTAATTCGTGACCTAATTAGAAAACATCTTGCTTCGAACATCGGAGTTGCTAAAAGTCAAATTCGAAAAAAAAAACCTATTGTATGGGAAATACTTCAGGAAATTCTGGATGACCATCCTGTATTGCTGAATAGAGCGCCTACTCTGCATAGATTAGGTATACAGGCATTCCTGCCCATTTTAGTGGAAGGGCGTGCTATTTGTTTACATCCATTAGTTTGTAAGGGCTTCAATGCAGACTTTGACGGGGATCAAATGGCTGTTCATGTCCCTTTATCTTTGGAGGCTCAAGCAGAGGCACGTTTACTTATGTTTTCTCATATGAATCTTTTGTCTCCAACTATTGGAGATCCCATTTCTGCACCAACTCAAGATATGCTTAGTGGACTCTATTTCTTAACGAGTGGAAATCGTCGGGGTATTTGTGTAAATAGGTATAATCCATGTAATCATATAAACTATCAAAATGAAGATAATAACTATAAGTATACAAAAAAAAAAGAGCCTTTTTTTTCTAATGCCTATGATGCAATTGGAGCTTATCGGCAAAAACGCATCAATTTAGGTAGTCCCTTGTGGCTGCGGTGGCGACTAGATCAACGCGTTATTGCTGCAAGAGAAACTCCCATCGAAATTCACTATGAATCTTTGGGGACCTATTATGAGATTTATGGACACTATCTAATAGTAAGAAGTATAAAAAAAGAAATTCTTTATATATATATTCGAACCACTCTCGGTCATATTTCTCTTTATCGAGAAATAGAAGAAGCCATACAGGGGTTTTGGCAGGGCTGTTGTAATTCTATGCTACCAGGGGGAATTCGAGTCTCACCGGGTTAACTAGGACTCTAATTGCAATTGCGGAATTTCTACGTGAATCAAGATCTAGAAAAGGAAGTTTTACAATCACTGACTCAAACCCATTGTCAAATTCTACTCAGCGCAATATGGAGGTACTGATGGCAGAACGGCCCACTCAGGTCTTTCACAATAAAATGATAGACGGAACTGCCATGAAACGACTTATTAGTCGATTTATTGATCATTATGGAATAGGATATACATCACATATCCTGGATCAAGTAAAGACTCTGGGTTTCCGACAAGCTACCGCCGCATCCATTTCATTAGGAATTGATGATCTTTTAACAATACCTTCTAAAAGATGGCTAGTTCAAGACGCTGAACAACAAAGTTTTATTTTGGAAAAACACCATCATTATGGGAATGTACACGCGGTAGAAAAATTACGTCAATCGATCGAGATTTGGTATGCCACAAGTGAATATTTGCGACAAGAAATGAATCCTAATTTTCGGATGACCGATCCTTTTAATCCAGTCCATATAATGTCTTTTTCGGGAGCCAGAGGAAATGCATCTCAGGTACATCAATTAGTAGGTATGAGAGGATTAATGTCGGATCCCCAAGGGCAAATGATTGATTTACCCATTCAAAGCAATTTACGCGAAGGACTCTCTTTAACAGAATATATTATTTCTTGTTACGGAGCCCGTAAAGGAGTTGTGGATACCGCTATCCGAACATCAGATGCAGGATATCTCACGCGCAGACTTGTTGAAGTAGTTCAACACATTGTTGTACGTCGAACAGATTGCGGCACCGTCCGAGGTATTTCTGTAAGTCCTCGAAATGGAATGATGGCGGACAGGATTTTTATCCAAACATTAATTGGGCGTGTATTAGCAGATCATATATATATAGGTTCGCGATGCATTGCTACTAGAAATCAAGATATTGGAGTTGGACTTGTCAATAGATTCATAACTTTTAGAGCACAACCAATCTCTATTCGAACTCCCTTTACTTGTAGGAGTACGTCTTGGATTTGTCAATTATGTTATGGCCGAAGTCCAGCTCATGACGACCTGGTTGAATTGGGAGAAGCTGTAGGTATTATTGCAGGTCAATCTATTGGAGAACCGGGCACTCAATTAACATTAAGAACTTTTCATACCGGCGGAGTATTCACAGGGGGTACTGCAGAACATGTGCGAGCCCCTTCTAATGGAAAAATAAAATTCAACGAGGATTTGGTTCATCCGACACGTACACGTCATGGACATCCTGCTTTTCTA